ATGCAACGTCAAGCAGTTCCGCTTTCGCGGTCCGAAAAGTGCATTGTTGGAACTGGGTTGGAACGCCAAGCGGCTCTAGATTCAGGGGTTAACGCTATAGCTGAACACGCGGGAAAGATCATTTATACCAATAATGACAAGATCATTATATCGGGGAATGGTGATATTCTAAGTATTCCATTAGTTATATATCAACGCTCCAACAAAAATACTTGTATGCATCAAAACCCCCAGGTTCCGCGGCATAAATGCATTAAAAGGGGACAAATTTTAGCAAATGGTGCCGCTACAGTTGGTGGGGAACTCGCTTTGGGTAAAAATGTATTAGTAGCTTATCTACCGTGGGAGGGTTATAATTTTGAGGATGCAGTACTTATTAGCGAACGTCTGATATATGAAGATATTTATACTTCTTTGCACATACGGAAATATGAAATTCAGACTCATATAACAAGCCAAGGACCCGAACGGATTACTAAGGAAATACCACATCTCGAAGCGCATTTACTCCGGAATTTAGACAAAAATGGAATTGTGATGCTGGGGTCTTGGGTCGAAGCGGGCGATATTTTAGTAGGGAAATTAACGCCTCAGATGGCAAAAGAATCATCCTATGCCCCAGAAGATAGATTATTACGAGCCATACTTGGCATTCAGATATCCACTTCAAGGGAAACTTGTCTCAAACTACCTATAGGGGGTAGGGGCCGGGTTATTGATGTGAGATGGATTCAGAAAGGGGGAGGTTCCAGTTATAATCCAGAAACTATTCGTGTATATATTTTACAGAAACGTGAAATCAAAGTAGGTGATAAGGTAGCTGGAAGACATGGGAATAAAGGTATTATTTCCAAAATTTTACCTCGACAAGATATGCCTTATTTGCAAGATGGAAGACCTATTGATATGGTTTTCAATCCATTAGGAGTGCCCTCACGAATGAATGTAGGACAGATATTTGAATGCTCGCTCGGATTAGCGGGGGATCTGCTAGATAGACATTATCGAATAGCACCTTTTGATGAGAGATATGAACAAGAGGCTTCGAGAAAACTAGTGTTTTCGCAATTATATGAAGCTAGTAAGCAAACAGCGAATCCATGGGTATTTGAACCGGAGTATCCCGGAAAAAGCCGAATATTTGATGGCAGAACGGGAGATCCTTTTGAACACCCTGTTTTACTAGGAAAGCCTTATATCTTGAAATTAATTCATCAAGTTGATGATAAAATACACGGGCGTTCGAGTGGACATTATGCACTTGTTACACAACAACCCCTTAGAGGACGGGCTAAGCAAGGTGGACAACGGGTAGGAGAAATGGAGGTTTGGGCGCTAGAGGGATTTGGCGTTGCTCATATTTTACAAGAGATGCTTACTTATAAATCGGATCATATTCGAGCTCGTCAAGAAGTCCTTGGTATTACGATGATTGGAGGAACAATACCTAAACCTGCGGATGCTCCAGAATCTTTTCGATTGCTCGTTCGAGAACTACGCTCTTTGGCTCTGGAACTGAATCATTGCCTTGTATCTGATAAAAATTTACAGATTAATAGAAAGGAAGCTTAATCGAAACGACGAATCGGAATTTTTATTCTATGATCGATCGGTATAAACATCAACAACTCCGAATTGAATCAGTTTCGCCTCAAAAGATAAGTGCTTGGGCTAACAAAATCCTCCCTAATGGCGAGATCGTTGGAGAGGTAACAAAACCCTATACTTTTCATTATAAAACCAATAAACCCGAAAAGGATGGATTGTTTTGTGAAAGAATTTTTGGTCCTATAAAAAGTGGAATTTGTGCTTGTGGAAATTATCGAGTAATCAGAGATGAAAAAGAGGCCCAGAGATTTTGTGAACAATGCGGAGTTGAATTTGCGGATTCTCGTATTCGAAGATATCAAATGGGATATATCAAACTGGCTTGTCTAGTAACCCATGTGTGGTATTTGAAACGTCTACCTAGTTATATCGCGAATCTTTTAGATAAACCTCTTAAAGAATTGGAAGGCCTTGTATACTGCGATGTGTGATTTGATCGAAATTCGAATTTTACAGATTCAAAATGATACACTGTCTTCCCAGTTAGTGGGGATGTCCCCAATCTGACATGTCTCGTGAAAGGAGTAACGTGAAGCTCAGAATTATGGGTGTATAAAATATTAACAAAAAAAGAGCGGGGAGTTGGTCTATGGTCGATTCAGTAGTCAAAAATGAGTAATTTTGAGTTGTACCTCGTGAAAAAAGACTTCCTTAATTTGTGAAATTGAATTCTGTTTCTCAGTGGGTAAATATGCATGGTTGCAGGAGTCTATCCATCGCATATAGGCTTTAAGAACATCTTAACATAATCGTCGAGGCGATGTCAGGACCTAAAAGATCGAATCAAATGGAGGGGTACATGGACAAGGAAATCCCTTTTGAATTGCAACCCTTAAGGGGATTCCGCGTTCGAGGGGAAGTAGACTACTCAAGAATTTCCTATTTCATTTATTTATATGGACATTTATTTATATGGACATAGTATCATTTATTTTGAATTAAATAAAAAATGAAAAAACTAGAAAAAAAAAAAATAAGAATGAATCAATGAAATGGTACTTGGTCTTTACTACTAACTTGAGTAAGGAGTAGATTCGAGGAGATTTTTCGAAAATTCGAAAGTAAAAACAAAACCTCTTTTTTTGTTTATTTGGTTCTCTAACTACTTGAGCCGGACGAAAAGAAACTTTCACGTCCGATTTGAAAGGGGGGGGAGAATCCTATCCCAATTTTTCTTTTGCTAGGCCTATAGCTAAAAAACCTACTTTCTTACGATTACGAGGGTTATTCGAATATGAAATACAATCCTGGAAATACAGCATCCCAGTTTTTTTTACTACTCACGGTTTCGATATATTTCGAAATCGAGAAATTTGTACTGGAGCAGGTGCGATACGAGAACAATTAGCCGATATAGATTTGCAAAGTATTATAGATTATTCATTAGTAGAATGGAAGGAATTAGGCCAAGAAAGAAGCACGGGTAATGAATGGGAAGATCGCAAAATTGGAAGAAGAAGGGATTTTTTGATTAGACGCGTAGAATTAGCTAAACACTTTATTCGAACAAATATCGAACCCGAATGGATGGTTTTATGTTTACTACCAGTTCTTCCTCCTGAATTACGACCCATCATTCAGATAGATGGGGGTAAGCTAATGAGCTCGGATATTAATGAACTCTATAGAAGAGTCATCTATCGAAACAATACGCTTACCGATCTATTAACAACAAATAGATCGACACCGGGGGAATTAGTAATGTGTCAAGAGAAATTGGTACAAGAAGCCGTAGATACGCTTCTTGATAATGGAATTCGCGGACAGCCAATCAGGGATGGTCATAATAAGGTTTACAAGTCGTTTTCTGATGTAATTGAAGGAAAAGAGGGAAGATTTCGCGAGACTATGCTTGGCAAACGGGTTGATTATTCGGGTCGTTCTGTCATTGTTGTAGGACCCTCACTTCCACTACATCGATGTGGATTGCCTCGGGAAATAGCAATAGAGCTTTTCCAGACATTTGTAATTCGGGGACTAATTAGACAACATTTTGCTTCCAACATAGGAGTTGCTAAGAGTCAAATTCGGGAAAAAGATACAATTGTATGGGAAATATTGCAGGAAGTTATGCAGGGGCACCCTGTATTGCTGAATAGAGCGCCCACTTTGCATAGATTAGGCATACAGGCATTTCAACCCATTTTAGTCGAAGGACGGGCGGTTTGTTTACATCCATTAGTTCGTAAGGGATTCAATGCAGACTTTGATGGGGATCAAATGGCTGTTCATGTACCCTTATCTTTGGAGGCTCAAGCAGAGGCCCATTTACTTATGTTTTCGCATATGAATCTATTGTCTCCAGCTATTGGGGATCCTATTTCCGTACCAACCCAAGATATGCTTATTGGTTTATATGTATTAACCATTGGGAATCGCCGAGGTATTTGTAGCAATAGGTATAATCCATGGAATCGAAGAACGTATCAAAATGAAAGAAATAATGATAATAATCATCAGTCTAAGAAACAAAAAGAACCTTTTTTTTGTAATTCCTATAATGCAATTGGAGCTTATCGCCAGAAAAGACTCAATTTAGATAGTCCTTTTTGGCTTCGCTGGCGACTCGATCAACGCATTATTGCTTCAAAAGAGGGTCCCATCGAGATTCACTATGAATCAGGGGGTACTTGTCAGGAGATTTATGAACACTCGTTTTTAGTAAGAAGTATAAAAAAAGAAATTCTTTGTATATATATTCGAACAACTATTGGTCATATTTCTCTTTTTCGAGAAATCGAAGAAGCCCTACAAGGGTTTTGGCGAGCCTGCTCGTCTGGTCACTAATCATATGGCATCTCAATTAAGTGATTTTGTAACACTGGCGTGAATTTTGATCTTTCTGTTTCTACTAGGACTCTACTTCCTCTGACTTTCTATCGGTATTAATATTGATAAAGGGAAGTTTTCAAATCATTGACTCAAACTCATTGTCGAATCCCAATCAGCAGAATATGGAGGGACTTATGGCAGAACGAGTCAATCTAGTCTTTCACAATAAAATAATAGACGGAACTGCTATTAAAAAACTTATTAGCAAATTAATAGATCACTTCGGAATGGCATATACATCACACATTCTGGATCAAGTCAAAACTCTGGGTTTCCAGCAAGCCACTGCTACATCCATTTCATTAGGGATTGATGATCTTTTAACGATCCCTTCTAAGGGATCGTTAGTACAAGATGCTGAAGAACATAGTTTCATTTTAGAACAACACCATCATTATGGGAATGTGCACGCAATAGAAAAATTACGCCAATCTATTGAGGTGTGGTATGCTACAAGTGAATATTTGCGACAAGAAATGAATCCTAATTTTAGGATGACAGATTCACTTAATCCAGTCCATATAATGTCTTTTTCGGGAGCTAGAGGAAATGCATCTCAAGTGCACCAATTAGTAGGTATGAGGGGATTAATGTCAGATCCTCAAGGACAAATGATTGATTTACCTATCCAAAGTAATTTACGCGAAGGGCTGTCTTTAACAGAATATATCATTTCTTGCTACGGAGCCCGAAAAGGGGTTGTGGATACGGCTGTACGAACCTCGGATGCGGGATATCTTACGCGCCGACTTGTTGAAGTAGTTCAACACATTGTTGTACGTCGAACGGATTGTGGAACCGCTCGAGGGGTTGCCGTAAGTCCTCGAAATGGGATAATTCCCGAGTCCGAAAGAATTTTTATTCAAACATTAGTTGGTCGTGTATTAGCAGAGGATATATATATGGGCTCACGTTGCATCGCCATCCGAAATCAAGATATTGGATTTGGGCTTGTCCATCACTTCATAACCTTTCAAACTCAACTAATTTTTATTCGAACTCCTTTTACTTGTAGGAGTACATCTTGGATCTGTCAATTATGTTACGGTAGGAGTCCCACTCATGGCGACCTGGTCGAGTTGGGAGAAGCTGTAGGTATTATTGCGGGGCAATCCATTGGAGAACCGGGGACTCAACTAACATTAAGAACTTTTCATACTGGAGGAGTCTTCACAGGCGGTACTGCAGAACATGTACGAGCTCCGTCGAATGGAAAAATCCAATTTAATGAAGATTTCGTTCATCCCACGCGTACGCGTCACGGGCATCCTGCTTTTATATGTTCTATAGCCTTATATGTCACTATTCAGAGTGAGGAGATTCTCCATCATGTAACTATTCCACCTAAAAGTTTTCTTTTGGTTCAAAATAATCAATATGTCGAAGCAGAACAAGTAATTGCTGAGATTCGCGAGGTACCATACACTTTGAATTTGAAAGAGAGAGTTCGAAAACATATTTATTCGGACTCAGAGGGGGAAATGCACTGGAGTAATGCTGTGTACCACGCATCCACATTTACATATAGTAATGTTCATCTTTTACCAAAAACAAGTCATTTATGGATATTATCAGGAGGTTCGTGGAGATCCAGTGCAGTCCCCTTTTCACCGCACAAGGATCAAGATCAAATGAATATTTCGTCCCTTTCTGTAGAACGAGGGCCAATTTCAACTCTCTCAATGAATAATGATCCACGAAGATACAAATTACTTCGTTCATATTTTTCTGGTCAAAAAACAGAAGACAAGATTCCTAATTATTCAGAACCCGTTCGTTGGATTTTACATGGTAATTCTCATTTATTGGGAAAAAGGCGAGTAAATAGATTTCTCGTTCCAATCCAATCGATTCAAGAACGAAAGAAAGAGTTAATGCCTCATTCAGGTATCTCGATTGAACTACCAATAAATGGTATTTTTCGTAGAAATAATAGTATTTTTGCTTATTTCGATGATCCTCGATACAGAAGAAAGAGTTCGGGAATTACTAAATATGGGACTCTGGGCGTGCATTCACTCGTTAAAAAAGAGGATTTTTTTGAGTCTCGACCAATAAAAGAATTGAAGTCAAAATACCAAATGAGACTAGATCCATTTTTTTTCATTCCCGAAGAAGTGCATAGTTTACCTGAATCTTCTTTGATAATGATACGAAATAATAGTCTCATTGGAATAGATACACGAATTGTTTTCAATATAAATACAAGAAGCCACGTGGGCGGATTAGTCCGAATGGAGAGAAAAAAAACGAGAATTGAACTGAAAATCTTTTCAGGAGATATTCATTTTCCGGGGGAGACCGATAAGATATCCCGACACAGCGGGATCTTGATACCTCCAGGAAAAGTAAACATCACTTTTACGGACTCAAAGAAATGGAAAAATTGGATCTATGTCCAACGGATCACATCTACTAAGAAAAAGTATTTTGTTTTAGTTCGCCCGGTAGTGACATATGAGATATCAGATGGTCTAAATTTACCAACACTCTTCCCTCCAGATTTTTTACAAGAAAGGGATAATATGCAACTTAGAGTTGTCAATTATATTGTTTATGGAAATGCCAAACCCATTCAAGGAATTTCTGATACCAGTATTCAACTAATTCGGACTTGTTTAATTTTGAATTGGGGCCAAGGCATAAAAAGTTCTTCGATCGAGGAGGTCTGTACTTCTTTTATTGAAGTAAGTACAAATGGTTTGGTTCGAGCTTTCCTAATAATCGACTTATTAAAATACGCTATTTCGTATCGCAAAAAAAGAACTGATCTCTCAGGTTTAGGATTCATTTCCGATAAGGTATCAGATCATACCAACATCAATCCTTTTTATTCCATTTATATTTATAAAAAGAGAAAAATGAAACAATCACTTAACCCCCAAAATCACGGAACAATTCGCACATTGTTAAATAACAATAAGGAATACCCTTCCTTGATGATTTTATCATCATCGAATTGTTTCAGAATGGACCTATTCAACGATATAAAATATCTCAATCTCAATGTAAAAAAAGAATTCATTTCAACAGATCCTATAATTCAAATTAGGAATTCGATCGGACCGTTAGGAACGGTGTTTAATTTTTTGAATTTTTATTCCTTTTATTATTTACTAACTCATAATCCGATCTTAATAACTAAATATCCTCAATTTGAAAATTTAAAACCGACCTTTCAAGTGCTTAAATATTATTTAATGGATGAAAATGGGATAATTTCAAATCGTGATCCGTACGATAAAATCGTTTTCAATTTATTCAATTTGAATTGGTATTTTCGCCATCAAAGTTATTGTTCTAATTATTGGGAAGAACGCCCCACAATAATTAGTCTCGGTGAGTTTATTTGTCAAAATGGATATATAGCCAAAAAAGGACCCCCTTTCAAATCGGGTCAAGTTTTGCTTATTCAAGGTGACTCTGTAGTAATAAGATTGGCTAAACCTTATTTGGCCACTCCGGGAGCAACTGTTCATGGACATTATGGAGAAATCTTTTACGAAGGAGATACATTAGTTACATTTATATATGAAAAATCGAGATCCGGTGATATAACGCAAGGTCTTCCAAAAGTGGAACAGGTCTTAGAAGTGCGTTCAATTGATTCAATATCAATGAACCTACAAAAAAGAATTGTGGGTTGGAACACGTATATACCACAAATTCTTGGAATTCCTTGGGGATTCTTGATTGGGACTGAGCTGACTATAGTGCAAAGTCGTATATCGTTGGTTAATAAGATACAAAAGGTTTATCGATCCCAAGGGGTGCAAATTCATAATAGGCACATAGAGATCATTGTACGCCAAATAACATCAAAAGTGTTGGTTTCCGAGGATGGAATGTCTAATGTTTTTTTACCGGGAGAACTAATTGGATTGTTGCGAGCGGAACGAACAGGGCGCGCTTTAGAAGAATCGATCTGGTACCGCGCTATCCTATTGGGAATAACAAGAGCATCTTTGAATACTCAAAGTTTCATATCGGAAGCGAGTTTTCAAGAAACTGCTCGAGTTTTAGCCAAAGCAGCTCTTCGTGGTCGTATCGATTGGTTGAAAGGTCTAAAAGAGAACGTTGTTATAGGTGGGATGATCCCCGTTGGGACCGGATTTAAACGATTACTGCGGCAACACATTCCTTTGAAAAGGAAAAAGCAGATCTTTTTAAAGGGGGAAAGACACGATATTTTGTTCCACCACGCGGGCTTATTTGATTCTTGCCGTTCAAAAGAATTTCCCTGAGGAATGATTTATATCATATATCATTTAATGAGTCCTAAACAAAGTGTATTCTTTCTTGCGTTTTGGCATTCAATTTCCATTTGCAAAACTCTTTCTATATGGTCTTGAGGGGGGAATGGAAATTCCGATACTAAATTCAGATAATAATGAATAGAGGTTAGCAGTTTGGATTGTGTATTGACATTGAGACGTCCAATCTACGATAGAAGAAAAGGTTCCGTCGGAACAATTATTTAGTTCAAGACAACCTCGTCACTTTTTTTGAAACAAAAAAGAAAGAGGAAGTGTGGGAAGAAATGACAAGAAGATATTGGAACATAAATTTGGAAGAGATGATGGGAGCCGGAGTTCATTTTGGTCATGGGACTAGGAAATGGAATCCGAGGATGTCGCCGTATATTTCTACCAAGCGTAAAGGTATTCATATCACAAATCTTACTAAAACTGCGCGTTTTTTATCAGAAGCTTGTGATTTAGTTTTTGATGCAGCAAGTAAGGGAAAAGAGTTTTTAATTGTTGGTACAAAAACTAAAGCAGCCGATTTAGTAGCGCGAGCTGCAATAAGGGCTCGGTGTCATTATGTTAATAAAAAATGGCTCGGTGGCATGTTAACCAATTGGTCCACTACAGAAACGAGACTTCATAAGTTCAGGGACTTGAGAATCGAACAAAAGACAGGAAACTTCTACTGTCTTCCAAAAAAAAGAGACGCAGCTATGTTCAAGAGACAATTATCCCATTTGCAAACATATCTGGGTGGGATTAAATATATGACGGGGTTACCCGATATTATAATTATCATTGATCAGCAAGAAGAATATACAGCTCTTCGAGAATGTATCACTTTGGGAATTCCAACAATTTGTTTAATCGATACAAATTGTGATCCCGACCTGGCCGATATTTCAATTCCAGCAAATGATGACGCTATAGCTTCAATCCGATTAATTCTTAACAAATTAGTATTCGCAATTTGTGAGGGTCGTTCTAGCTATATACGAAATACGTAATTAATAATAAGATAGACATTTTGTTTTTTGGAACCCTCCAGAAATTTATCGAATCGTTTACTATTCTTGAATTTGATTATATAAATGAGATAAAAATGAGTAGGGATATTAGGTTATTAGTTCGTATCAAAAAATTCAAATAAGCAAGTAGAAAAAGAGATGGTTGAATTAAAATAATTTCCTGGAATTTCAATTTCTGTCAGAGGGTAATATGAATGTTCTCTCATGTTCCACCAACACATTCAAAGTGTTATACGAAATATCGGGTGTAGAAGTAGGCCAACATTTATATTGGCAAATAGGAGG